AAAAAGGAATAAATATAGTGATAATTTGATTGTTCGTCGCCGTAGTAAATAGGCGAGAAAATAGAATTTCTTTCTTCGTCTTTACAAAAAAAAATAGGAGTAAGCTGTGATACGTTCAGTAAAAAAAAATCCTTTTGTAGCCAATCATTTATTAAGAAAAATTGATAAGCTTAATAAAAAAGCAGAAAAAGAAATAATCGTAACTTGGTCCCGTGCATCTACCATTATACCCACAATGATCGGCCATACGATTGCTATTCATAATGGTAAGGAGCATTTGCCTATTTATATAACAGATCGTATGGTAGGTCACAAATTGGGAGAATTTGTACCTACTTTGAATTTCCGAGGACATGCAAAAAGCGATAATAGATCTCCTCGTTAATCTTATCTTAAAAAACATATAAATAGTTACTTATGATTCATTAGTAGGAGAGAAACCTTATGCTAAAGAAGAACAAAACAGAAGTATACGCTTTAGGTCGACATATATCTCTATCTGCTGACAAAGCAAGAAGAGTAATTGATCAAATTCGCGGACGTTCCTATGAGGAAACACTTATGATACTAGAACTCATGCCCTATAAAGCATGTTATCCAATTTTTAAATTGGTTTATTCTGCAGCAGCAAATGCTAGTTACAATATGGGTTCCGACGAAGCCAATTTAGTAATTAGTAAAGCTGAGGTTAACGAGGGTACTACCGCGAAGAAATTAAAACCTAGAGCTCGAGGACGTAGTTATGCGATAAAAAAAGCTACCTGTCATATAACTATTGTAGTGAAAGATATATCTTTAGATGAATATGAAGAGATATATTTATATTCGTTAAAAAACCCTAGATGGAAAAAGACAACTATGGTATATCATGATGTGTATTAGTGAGGTAGTATGGGACAAAAAATAAATCCACTTGGTTTCCGACTTGGTACAACCCAAAGTCACCATTCCCTTTGGTTTGCACAACCAAAAAATTATTCTGAGGGTCTACAAGAAGATCAAAAAATAAGAGATTTTATCAAAAATTATATTCAAAAGAATATGAGAATATCCTCCGGCGCCGAGGGAATTGCCCGTATAGAGATTCAAAAAAGAATCGATTTGATCCAGGTCATAATCTTTATGGGATTCCCAAAGTTATTAATCGAAAGTAGACCACGAGGAATCGAAGAATTACAGACGAATCTACAAAAAGAATTTCATTCTGTGAACCGAAAACTTAACATTGCTATCACAAGAATTGCAAAACCTTATGGAAACCCTAATATTCTTGCAGAATTTATAGCCGGACAATTAAAGAATAGAGTTTCATTTCGAAAAGCAATGAAAAAGGCTATTGAATTAACTGAACAAGCAGATACAAAAGGAATTCAAGTACAAATTGCAGGGCGTATCGACGGAAAAGAAATTGCACGTGTCGAATGGATCCGGGAGGGTAGGGTTCCCCTACAAACCATTCGAGCTAAAATTGATTATTGTTCCTATACAGTTCGGACTATCTATGGGGTATTAGGCATCAAAATTTGGATTTTTATAGACAAGGAAGAGGAATAAGAAAACTTTCATTGTTTTTTCCTTCTATCCGCTGATAGAACAAAAAAGGGGAAATTCGTTCATTCTTTTCCTGGCCAATCAAACTAATTCTTAATTCTATAGGGTTGAATAAAAATTCAATTGACCTTTTGATATAATTGCTATGCTTAGTGTGTGACTCGTTGGTTTTTTAGGGTTAGGATTAAAAAAAGACCAGCCCGGTAGTATGAAAACCAACTCATCACTTCATATTATCTGGATCTAAAGAACCAGTCAAGATATGCTAAATCGGTCATATCTTTGTAGCAACTGAAATTTTTTTTGAATTAAACTTGAATTCTAAGTTTAAAGCAAAATACAGAAGAAAGGTGTGGATAAATGGAAGGATGAGAGAAAGAGAGAAAAAGAATATCAATGATATAGAATTCCAATATGTAAGGTCTATGAGTCATCTCATAAAAGACAGTGTAATAAAGCATCAATACTAATTGATTCATCCATAATGAAATATTAAATGAATCCTTCTTATAGAAGAAAAAACTCAAGAGCTTCGAGCCAATAAAGACTAAGAAGGTTGACTCAAGAATAAATTGGATTATGAGCTCCGTTGTAGAATTCTGGCCTAACCATTTAGTACGAAGCGGTGGGAACGAAGGAACCTGTGAATGCAAAAGATTTTATTGAACAAATGAATCTTAATGATTCACTAGTTGGGATGGCGAAATGAACCGGAAATCAATTCATCTATTCGGAGAAGTGACGAACAAGTGCTAGGACTGAAATAGAGATTGCAAGAGTCAATATTCGCCCGCGAAAACTTTCTTTTTTTTTTTGAATTGGTAAACTTGGATAAAGGACAAAAGAAAATAAAGATTTATTAGGACGTTACAAAAAAACGATTTTTTTTTTATAAAATTTTTTATAAAAATGTTCTAATATCTATTCAAATTAATTGAAATTAAATTTTGAATCCTTTTATTCGCGAGGAGCTGGATGAGAAGAAACTCTCACGTCCAGTTCTGTAGTAGAGATGGAATTCCGAAACAACCATCAACTATAACCCCAAAAGAACTAGATTCCGTAAACAACATAGAGGAAGAATGAAGGGAATATCTTATCGAGGTAATCATATTTGTTTCGGTAAATATGCTCTTCAGGCACTTGAACCTGCTTGGATCACATCTAGACAAATCGAAGCAGGTCGACGAGCAATGACACGAAATGCACGCCGTGGTGGAAAAATATGGGTCCGTATATTTCCAGACAAACCAGTTACAGTAAGACCCGCTGAAACACGTATGGGTTCGGGGAAAGGATCCCCTGAATATTGGGTAGCTGTTGTTAAACCGGGGCGAATACTATATGAAATGGGTGGAGTAACCGAAAATATAGCTAGAAGGGCTATTTTAATAGCAGCATCCAAAATGCCTATACGAACTCAATTTATTATTTCGGGATAAAAATGTAGAACCGACAGAAATGAGTCTTGGGAATGAAACAAAACCCCAGGTTTCTTTTTTTGGACAAACAATATTTCTTTTATTTTCTTCATCCTTTGCATTGGAAGAATAGACTCAAAAATTCATATGATTCAACCTCAGACCCATTTAAATGTAGCGGATAACAGCGGGGCCCGAAAATTGATGTGTATTCGAATCATAGGAGCTAGTAATCGTCGATATGCTCATATTGGTGACGTTATTGTTGCTGTGATCAAAGAAGCAGTACCAAATATGCCCCTAGAAAAATCAGAAGTAGTCAGGGCTGTAATTGTTCGCACCTGTAAAGAACTTAAACGTGACAGCGGTATGATAATACGATATGATGACAATGCTGCAGTTGTGATTGATCAAGAAGGAAATCCAAAAGGAACTCGAATTTTTGGTGCAATCCCCCGCGAATTGAGACAATTAAATTTTACTAAAATAGTTTCATTAGCTCCCGAGGTATTATAAAATAAAATGAGATCTTGGGGCATTTGAAAGAAATAGATTAAGAACTAGATTAATTCGTAGATTGTGTCTCACGCATATACCTTGAAAAATTCATATTCATAAACCAATAAAAAAAAAAGAAAAACATGTTAATTATATCCAATTTTGAGGCACCAAAAATTTTAGTTCATCATGGGTAGAGACACTATTGCTGAGATAATAACCTCTATACGAAATGCTGATATGGATAGAAAAAGAGTTGTTCGCATAGCATCTACTAATATTACCGAAAATATTGTTAAAATACTTTTCCGAGAAGGTTTTATCGAAAACGTCAGAAAACATCGAGAAAAAAACAAAAATTTTTTAATTTTAACCCTGCGACATAGAAGGAATAGGAAAAGACCCTATAGAAATTTTTTAAATTTAAAACGGATCAGTCAACCCGGTCTGCGAATCTATTCTAACTCTCAACGAATTCCTAGAATTTTAGGCGGGATGGGGATTGTAATTCTTTCGACTTCTCGAGGTATAATGACAGACCGGGAGGCTCGACTAGAAGGAATCGGCGGAGAAATTTTGTGTTATATATGGTAATCCTTTTAATATCCAAATGGGATCCGAAACCTCTTCCTATTTGTAAAAAAAAAAAGAAAGGGGATGAGTTGTCTAATATCGTTTCTCCTCCATTAGTTGATGCTTCAAGGGGGCTTTACCTGGAATGAAAGAACAAAAATGGATTCATGAAGGTTTAATTACTGAATCGCTTCCCAACGGCATGTTCCGGGTTCGGTTAGATAATGAAGATCTGATTCTAGGTTATGTTTCAGGAAAGATCCGACGTAGTTTTATACGGATACTGCCAGGAGATAAAGTCAAAATTGAAGTAAGTCGTTATGATTCAACCAGAGGACGTATAATTTATCGACTCCGAAACAAGGATTCGAAAGATTAGGTGGTTTTTATTCAATACGATTCGAGATGAAAAATTTCAAGAAACTTATTTTCTACCAAGAAGTAGATTCAGAATTAAGATAAGGAATGACAAATATGAAAATAAGAGCTTCCGTTCGTAAAATTTGTGAAAAATGTCGACTAATCCGTAGGCGGGGGCGCATTAGAGTAATTTGTTCCAACCCGAGACATAAACAAAGACAAGGATAATCAGACTCACTAAAGGGCTCAACGTACAAATAAAGAATCTGTTTTGACATGAAATGGATATATCCATATATTTCTGACTCATATTTATGAGATGATACAATATGGCAAAAGCTGTACCGAGAACTGGTTCACGTAGAAATGTACGTATTGGTTCACGTAAAAGTGCACGTAGAATACCAAAGGGGGTTATTCATGTTCAAGCAAGTTTCAATAATACCATTGTCACGGTTACCGATGTACGGGGTCGGGTGGTTTCCTGGTCCTCGGCCGGTACTTGTGGATTCAAGGGTACGAGAAGAGGGACGCCCTTTGCCGCTCAAACTGCAGCAGCAAATGCTATTCGTACAGTAGTAGATCAAGGTATGCAAC